TTTTCGAACACCTCATAGCATTTTCAGGGCATACGAGAGTTCAATCACTTATGTATGATTCCTCGTCCACCGTCGCTTCCAATGGGTTTCGAAGAAAAAAATCCTTTCTTTACTTGTTTCTATTGAGTCATAAACCGACCTAGGTAAATCCATGAGTTCGATTCTATTATTTTTTCCTCTTTTATTCTGAATAACTATCTGAATCTTGAATTGTCTTATGACTCATCACTCAACTCAGATGAATTTTTTGAAAGAACTATGCTTTGAACAAATGATCCCCGCTCCCATCACCAGTTGCTCCTCCTATCTACACCCGCTCCCCCAACTAATCTTATTTTGGATCTTGTTTGGGATATTGAGAAAAGATCAATCAATAAATATCTCTATGGATTCTTCCAACTTATTTCTATTCTATAGTATATTAAACGACTACAGTACCCTATATAATTTATATGATATGACTTTTAAATTTGAATTCATTTTTTTTTTATTTTATTGTCTTCTTTCTCTTTTATATTTCCTTCAGATGAATCGAAAACTACAAAGTATAACAAAGTATAATATAATATATTTTTGAATGGTTCGAGCCAAAAAATGGACTATTTGCTTATTTACTTTACCTTGTTGTTGTCAGAAAAAGAGGGTAAATTCCTTATTTTCCCCCTGTCTCTAAATGAAATATGATATGCAATATAAAATAGTAAATAAAATACTATATACTATATAGTGGATAGTGGACTGGAAATTCAAATATCTTTCTATTTCTAGTATCCGTTCTCGTTATCCATCCCATTGTCGAAACAAAAATAGAGGATGCATCAATATGTAAATATTTGGTACATAAAGCCACGACCCGATCTATCTATATTTATAACTATAGATAGATAAAAAAAATCTATATATAGATAGATAGATAAAAAAAATCTATATATAAGCAACCGATCCTTTTTTTTTTGAATCAAAGAAAGATATTCAAAAATAGACGTCTCTTATTTTGTGACTCAGAATAAACGTTTCGCGTGGAGGAGTGGAGGAACGGAATAATAATTTATTCTTATGGAGGATCCAAAAAAGATTGAATCGGAAATATCGACAAATTCTAAATTCTTGCGACGTAGTCTAAAGGAAATGAAAAAAAAATTTCGAGGCTACAATTCTATCTCTATCAAATTTGAATATCAGAATAGCTGATATAGTCATGATTCAATAGGTCAGGTCCACTTACCTTTTTTATTTCTTATATTTATGATGGATTTGATTGGAATAACGGAAAAGTAGGAATATTTGGCGATTCATAATTGGGGTTGAGTAGGTAGAATATCTATGTCCTCGAACCAAAAATATGAAATAATGAAACCTGAGTTGAGTAAGAATATAGCCTGTAGTGACATAGTTGTCTTCCCAATAAGCGGGGTGATTTATCATTATAATGAACACTTTATAATCACTATACTATCTCATAATATTTATAATGATAATTAGTTAATTAACTCATTCTAATAAAAAAAATATCCCTATTATCCACTAAAAAATGAAGATTGAAACTAGAGTTTTGTGGAAAAAGCCCCTTATCGGATTTGAACCGATGACTTACGCCTTACCATGGCGTTACTCTACCGCTGAGTTAAAAGGGCCTATTTTATTCCATTCCTGAATGAGACAATGTGAAGACATCTACATATATTATATACCTACATATTACATTACATAGGTGAATACAGTAGGCTCATAGTGTCTCATTTGGGAATATCGTTTTTTTTTTTAGTCAGTCTAGGCTAAAACCTAATTACTTTTTTTTTTTCTTTTATTGACCCCTATCACAACGAGATTCGTTTGATTAATACACAAATTGAAATAGATCCAAGATATTTGATATGTGATCAAATCATGTAATGTATGGAATGAAAAGATTCAACTCGTACCTGAAATCCAAGCTCTGCTCTTAGAAAAAAGAAACTTTCTATCGTTTCTTAATTTCCTAGCTGTAAGATAGGAATATCGCATCTTAACAATGCGTGAATCGATGCGTGAAGGTTGAAGAATGGCTTTTCTGTCGGACAAATCACTAGCGATCCTATACTTCATTAATTATTAATTATAACACATTATAATTATTTCCTATATAATGGAATGTTTATCCAGTCTAATGATATAGAATCTATATATAGCAAAAATAGAATATAGAATTTTTTTCATTCATGAACCATGAATGAAAAAATATTCTATCGGAATCGCGAAAGGAAAGGTGGAAAACTTATTCGTATTTAGTCACACCATTACATTATATTGACAATTACAAAAAACTATTCATACTATGAGTATATATAGTATGATGTCGGTTGGGCATCGCAGATATGCCCCCATCGTCTAGTGGTTCAGGACATCTCTCTTTCAAGGAGGCAGCGGGGATTCGACTTCCCCTGGGGGTAGGGTACTACGAAAGGAGGTTGATCATGTATTATCAATAAGTCTAGATTTGATTCTTCCTGGGTCGATGCCCGAGTGGTTAATGGGGACGGACTGTAAATTCGTTGGCAATATGTCTACGCTGGTTCAAATCCAGCTCGGCCCAAGAATTCACCGATCCATCATGAGATTACATAATATAAGAAATTTGTCCGCCGGAAACGTCTGGTTAATTTTATATCCTATTTGTTTTTTTCCGATATATTCTTCATTTTATGAATTATCTGGATTCATATCATAATCCGAAAATATAGGACAAGAATTAACAAGTCAAAATATTTTTTGGAAAGATTTCGTATCAATCGATTTAACACGATTTGACAATAGGATTTCTAGTAATCCGCGTCGTTCTCACTAAAGTCCATATCTATGTGGATATTAATATACCAATCACTCCTTTCTCTGTTACAATACGACAATTCTAAATTAAACTAGTCTTAATCAAATCATTAATAATATGTATGCTGTATACCTTATTTCTCTGGGATTGTAGTTCAATCGGTCAGAGCACCGCCCTGTCAAGGCGGAAGCTGCGGGTTCGAGCCCCGTCAGTCCCGATCTAGTATCCGATGACTCCATCAATTCATTTTTTTATTTTCTGTCAAGGGGCATAGAGTGGGATCTAATTCCCATAGGGTCCTTTTTTTTTCCGTTTCGAATTTTTTATTGAGAAAATACAATGCGACAATTTCAATTACTTCAATTAGTACCGAGGGGGATAGGCATATTGAATTGGTACAATTGTGGGTAGCACCCTATTTAGTTAGGATTAAAAGAAATCCTTGTCTGGTTTTTTTCGATTGCTCCTGACCCGTGGAAGGGAATCGAATACTTATATATATACTTTCACTAGAGCATATACACAAATTTTGATTCGTTTATTGTACGATAAAAAATGCACTTTTCACATAGTTACCTCGATAAAATACTTTTTTTCATATTAAAGCCTCTTTCTAGCTCCAATTTTTGATAACTTAAATTACTAATAGGAAACAATCTATTTATATCATTCAAACTACATACTTCATTTTGTATATATGTGTCCCAGGGCCGGTTCAAGGAAAGAAAGGAATATTTAAATTAAGTAATTAAGAAAAGGAAGAGCAAACAAAGAAAAGATAGACCCTCTCTTCTCTTAGTGAGGGAATGAGTAATCTTTTTTTTATTTCCGGGGAAGGTCCTATCGAAGAAAGAACAAACTAAAAAAAAGAGTTCATTTTTTATTTTTTAATTTATCAAAATATTCGATCTTTTTCTTTTCTTCTTATTTTTTCCATTTTACTTCTACTATTTGTACTATTTGGGTTGGGTTTTTGACCAATGGAAGCGGAAGATGGGCCAGATGATCCTTTATTATATATATGATTCTATAAATAAGACGGTAGGTTATAGAAAATAACGAATGGATAAAATAAAGAATAATAATTCAATGAGATTCTAAATTGGATCAGGAATTCCATTTTAGGTTTTTATTCCGTATGGATAAAAGATCTTCCTATGTTATACTATTCCATTCTCGATGATGAATAGATTTGATAGCTCAGATATTGTTATTCAATGATATTGATCCGATTCAATATCATCGGGATGTATTTCTCCCATTGAATTTACAGGATAAAGATTTAGAATCTCTATGGGATCAGATCCCGAGTTATTAATTATGAAGTAAAAAAACGATGAAATTATGGAAGTAAATATTCTCGCATTTATTGCTACTGCACTGTTCATTCTAGTTCCTACTGCTTTTTTACTTATCATTTACGTAAAAACGGTCAGTCAAAACGATTAATTTGAATCAAGCTTGACTTCTTAGTTCTTATCAATAATGTAAGAAATAAAAGGGATTCAAATTCCACGTCTTAAATAAAATGAGCGAATTAAAATCAGACGTATATGAGATTTGATAGTATGGTAGAAAGGTTCCTATATTCCTTTCTACCATACTATCTATTAGTGTATAATTACATTATTATATAAAATAATAAAGTTGGACTGTATAAAGAAAGATGGCTTAATGTAGATCACTCCGTAATCTGTATATTGATATATGTACATATAACTCCCATATGTGTAATATACATAGTACCCCAATTCGAGTTCTTTACTTTGGTACATCCATTTGATTTAGACCGATTTCGATCAATATGATATAATTGAATGCCCACCTTTACTCTTATCTTATAAAATACGTATCTACATAATAACAGATCGACTTCCTCTTTGAACAGTAAAGCGAGAAACAAATAAAAAGGGGTCGGTTGCTCCTCATTGTAATATTTATATATAATTCTGTTAAGAGCTAGTTCATCTAAATACTCTATTTCAATTTGGTTGGAAAAAATTGCATATCATGCGTATTCCGTTTAGTTTCAAAATACGAAGATGGGAATCATTTAATTTAACTATTTGTTTGTTTGATTGAAAGGTTATTCGTCATCTATTACATTACTTTACTGGATTCCAGTCGAATTTCAAAAATGAAGATATTTGAAAGAAAAACGCTTTGCAGAAGGATTATGAAACTATTAATACAG